TGAACCTACGACATCGGGTTTTGGAGACCCACGTTCTACCGAACTGAACTAAGAGCGCTTTATTATGATGGGAGATACGGATGTCAAGAAAAGGATTCTTTTTGTACCCCCAATACATCTTGTATGTATAGTATCATAAAATGGTAGATTGTGTCCAATTTTAATCGATCTCAATTGACCCCTCGTTACTGTCCATAGGAGAAGTGATAAGTAGGGATGACAGGATTTGAACCCGTGACATTTTGTACCCAAAACAAACGCGCTACCAAGCTGCGCTACATCCCTTTCATTTGTTGTACAGTGCCATTGTAGGGAATCCATGTTTTGTTTTCCACATCCTAATTTCCTCTATCTAAATAGAATTTCTTTTGCCATTTCTTCTTTTTGGTTTTTTGGTTTCATTCTCATAAAGAATTATATACATACCTAACGTATAAACGTATAAAGGAATGAATATTTATCAGTAGTGCTCAGGAAGGAGGGTTCATCTTTTTCTGTTTTAGGGACAGGTAGATTTCATCTACCGGATCGTTGTATATATCCATTTTGGTTAGAGATTCCCCGTACAAATGATCTTTAACTACATATGCATCTGATCATATATGTATTACAATATACAATAAAGTCAATAAAGTTAAAGAAAAAGAAGGAGGATTTTCAATGCGAGATATAAAAACATATCTCTCCACGGCACCTGTGCTAACTACTCTATGGTTCGGGTCTTTGGCGGGTCTATTGATAGAGATCAATCGTTTATTCCCAGATGCGTTGACATTCCCCTTTTTTTCATTCTAGTTATTGACATGGGAAGGGATCAAGAAGATTAGAGATACAATAAATTCTCTGCGACTAACCCCCCCCTTTTTTCAGTTCTTTAGGATAGGAAAGAAAGAGTAAAGAATAAAAGTGGATTGAATCTCATTGAAACTCGGGTTCGGGTTAATATAGGGAGAACAGAAAAGGAAATGTGGGTCGAGGGCAGGCTGTTCAAGATCATACAAGATACTAAATAAAATACTGGGATTGGGAATAATTGATAGTTAGAAATATTTGTATTACTTAATAATTTGATTACTCTATTGATTGCAACGAAATCTTTCATAATTGAATTGGATTTCGAGTTAGCAACTTCTCGTCTATTTATTTTTCATTCCTTTCTTCTTCGCTTCGGTTCGAATCGAAAATAGAAGAATTGAGTGAATTCAAAATCCAAAGGAGGTTCATGGCTAAGGGTAAAGATGTCAGAGTAGTAGTTATTTTGGAATGTACCAGTTGTGTCCGAAATGGTTTGAATAAAGAATCGCGGGGCATTTCCAGATATATTACTCAAAAGAATCGACACAATACACCTAGTCAATTGGACTTGAAAAAATTCTGCCCTTATTGTTACAAACATACGATTCATGGGGAGATAAAGAAATAAATCGAACGGAACGCGTGTGCCACTCTTCCAAGGAAGAGGAATAAATTACATATACATATATAATATATACAAATCCAGTCCTATTTTGGTCGGATCCGAAATGAATGAAGAAATAGGATTTTAGAAATCAGAAATAAACCATGGATAAATCCAAGCGGCCCTTTCATAAATCCAAGCGATCTTTTCATAGGCGTTTGCCCCCAATTGGATCGGGGGATCGAATTGATTATAGAAACATGAGTTTAATTAATCAATTTATTAGTGAACAAGGAAAAATATTATCTAGACGAGTGAATAGATTAACCTTGAAACAACAACGATTAATTACTATTGCTATAAAACAAGCTCGTATTTTATCTTCGTTACCTTTTCTTAATAATGAGAAACAATTTGAGAGAACCGGGTCGATCCCTAGAACTACTGGTCCTAGAACCAGAAATAAATAAGCCTATTCCTCAATCGAATCAAAACTCTAATTCGAACTCAGATTGAAGTTTTGTTCGAAAAAGCCGAGAGATTGTCGCGCCGTAATGTAATAATAAAAAAAAGAATGGGGGAAGAATAAATCTTTTTTTTTTTATTGAAACGTGTTCGTTCATTCCTACTACTTATCTTATCATACGAATTTCTACTATACCCTCCCGGAGTTCATTCTCCGGGGAACTCCGTTTAAAGTATTCCAGTGAATTCCTTCCAATCTCCTTATTTGATGATCGCATTGGAAATCGTGTCAAGACAATTCCTATTTGATATGGCTATTTGTGCAGGTATTTTACGATTAAGAAGCAACTGCCTCTTGTACAGATCAAGTATTAATCGACTATAACTATGGGATCCCCTATTCTCACGAGTTACTGCATTTATCCGAGTGATCCACAAACGACGAAAACTTCTCTTTCGCCTGCCTCTATCCCGATGAGTGGAAACCAAAGCTCTCATTTTCTGTTGAGTAGTAGTTCGAGTAAGTCTTGAATGAGCCCCTCGAAAGGTTGCTGCAAATAAACGAATTTTTGTTCTACGTCTCCGAGCTATATATCTTCGTCTAACTCTGGTCATTGAATCAAAAGAAACTTGGATGAATAACTAATTGATTTCTTTTCTTTCAGTCATTCTTTTCCCCTCTCCTGGTTTATTAATAACAAAACGGATTCTTCCGATGTATAAAATTAAAATACAAATTCCAATGGCTTTTGCTACTATAACCTTCCCAACCACGATTTTTTTATTTCTTCCAGGCATTTCACCTCAAAAAAAAAAAAAAGAAATTGTACCGATATTAGGTATAAAATAAATCGTAAATGGACAAATAGTGGCTTCCATCGTTTCTATGGTTACTTCTTAAACGGCGAGGTCCTCTCTATACACCGGAGCCCCTTTCCTCATTTAATCAATGTTATTGGTAACTTGTACAGTTCACGCTCTTTGGCTCTACCGATGAATTATCGAGTAATAGGTCTTTTTTCAATGGGATCTATCCATACAGTGACGGCATTTAATTATGAAGGTTGAATAGGTAGCTGACCCTGTTAGTCCGTTCTTGCAAGAGTAGGAGCATAATCTTTCTGCTTCTTAAATATCATTCCCCCGCTTAATGGATAACCATTTGCTACCAATGGGAATTGCTTTTCATCTCAAATCGAGGTGATTGGATTTGCACCAATGGAAACCATAAATTCCATGCAAATAGAGGTATACGAGAGATCTTTATTTTTCGATAGTGAATGGAGTTCTTCCATTCTATTCATTGGTACGAGTCATTGATACTGTAAAAATCGTCTCATTTGTTCTAGCTCATGATCTGAACGAGTCGCACATACACCCTAGTACATGTTCCTCGACGCTGAGGACATCCTCGAAGAGCGGGGGATTTCGTGACATTTCTGATTGGCTGTCTTGTGTTTCTAATAAGTTGTTTAATAGTTGGCATGCTGAATCATATACAGAATGGGCTGGTTTAGATCGATCCTAACCGGATGATTATGAATTACTTCCATTTCATATTTTACCCAGGTAAGAAGATAAAAGATCAAATAAGGGTTCATTCAAATTATGATTCGAAATGGAATCAAAGATTTATGCGAAATCCCCGGTATTTTCGATCGCTACAAGATCAACAATGCCATAATCTTGGGCTTCTGTTGCTGACATAAAAACATCCCTTTCCATGTCTTCGGATACAACCCATAAAGGATTGCCCGTTCTTTGTACATAAACCCTTGTGAGGGTTTCGCGGAGTTTCAGTAGTTCTTCCGCTTCCAGGATAAATTCTCCTGTGGGTGCCTCATAAAAAGAACTAGCAGGTTGATGGATCATAACCCTGATGATATAACATAATGAACGATTCCTCTATCTCGCATGATTGGGCGAAGGGAAGGGATAAAGAATAACAAGCAGGGAGAAAAAGATAGAATTGAACAACCGTACAGGCATCTTTTGTGCATACGGCTCTGTAATGGAATTTTTTTTTTCTCTTTTTTCATCGAAGAAAGAGACAAGTCGAATCTATCAGACCCAGATCGTTGAATGATCCATTTACCATCCTTCCTTTCGGAGTAATCAAAAAATACTATGATGGTTCCGTTGCTTTATATATTTATCTCGTCTGTGATTCAGCAATCCCAAAGTTTCTTTCTGATCCGATCAAATAAAAATAAGTAAAAAATGATCTTTTTTTTTTTGATTTTCACACTCTTTCATAACATAAATATTGGAAAGAGACTTCTGATGTGGAAGCAAAAAGGTTTGTGACGCTGAAATGGACCCCGATACATAAGATCAAGTCGGAAATAACCTTTCTTTCATACTACTATCTCGATACATAATCTCATATTATGAAAAAATAATAATAGTTTGCTCATATCGAACTTGAAATGCCATGCTATTATTACTTAATATTATTATTATTTTATTCATATTCCATATGACGAAGGCATAGTCTTTTTTTCTCTCAAATAAAAAAACTCATTGGCGCCAAGCGTGAGGGAATGCTAGACGTTTGGTAATTTCTCCTCCAACCAGGATGAAAGATCCCATTGAAGCGGCTAATCCCATGCATATTGTATGCACATCTGGTGGCACAAATTGCATAGTATCATAAATAGCTATTCCTGGGATTACCCATCCGCCGGGAGAATTTATAAACAAATACAGATCCCTGGTATCATCCTCTATACTGAGATATACCATGAGACCAACAAGTTGATTCGAGATCTCGCTATCAACTTCTTGGCCTAAAAAAAGTAATCTTTCTCGATGAAGTCGGTTGATTAGGACAAAATTCTATTCCTTAGGAACCGTACACGCACCTTTGGGTGCATACGGTTCAAAAAATCAAAATTGAGAAAATCAAAAAAAAAAAAAAAAAGAAATTGTCGATTCCAGCCCTATTTCTTTTTTCGTAGCGGGCTTTTTCTTCCATTTTTTAAGAAACATGAGTTTTGACTTGCTTCCCTATAAAATCAAAAAAGAATTCACTGAACTTATCGAGCTAACCCCTCATTGATGTATTGTTTCATCGAGATCTAAATCACGATGTAATTTTCTTGTTCCCGAATGGGCCTCTTCCACTCTTTTAGGTTTATGCTCTACTCCGGGTAAAGATCCGCCCGAATTCGATTTGCACATATAGGACAAATGATCCCAGTACCACTTCTTTTTGCTATGACTTCTTTTTTTTTTTTCAATTTGTTTCATTTTCATGCCTTCCACAAAATATTCGATGTATTCATCATCATCATATTATTCCATTAATTGGCAATTTGAGATCACTCATATGGTATAAAGGAATCATTTCTTATAGGGTGGTAATCATACATGGATTACCTTGGTATTTTCTGAACGGAGCCTGTATACTTCATTTTATTGGTCCAAGCCAACCATAAATTCTTTTAATTGAGAATATTGATCCTCCAACCAAATAAATTGATCTAATTGCACTTCACGCTTCGAATTATTGATGGTTCAATCAATCTTTCTTGGGCGAAACAGAGGATATCTCGATCGGGGGAGAGAACGGGGAAATCCCATATGACCCAATATGTCTGACAAGTCACACTATACGTCAACCCAAACTGCATCTTCCTCTCCAGGACTCCGAAAAGGTACTTTTGGAACACCAATGGGCATTAAATGAAAGAAAATTTAAGTATTCTATTTCACTTTGATGTGGAAACGTAACAAACAATGGTTTATTGTCTTCATAATATTGTCGTTTATCGTATTTTATCGATAGATTGGAAGATTCATAGAGGAAGACGGAATAAAGGAAAATTCTTACGAACGGATCGTTCGAATGAGAAACAAGTATCTATACATTCGCTCACAAAAAATAGGATTAATCCCCCCATTGCGTATTGGTACTTATTGGGTATAGAATAGATCTGCTTCTCTTTGTTCCCACGAACAGAATTGTTCAATTATTACTAACGGAACAGAATAAATATTAACCCTTGTTTCGAGATAATCCAATGAAAGGGTGAGGTCCATAGCATAGTTATTTCCAATGTGATAAAGTTACATAGTATCTATTTTTTCTTTGAGAAAGGGGTATTTCCATGGGTTTGCCTTGGTATCGTGTTCATACCGTCGTATTGAATGATCCCGGTCGGCTGCTTTCTGTCCATATAATGCATACAGCTCTAGTTTCCGGTTGGGCCGGTTCGATGGCTCTATACGAATTAGCAGTTTTTGATCCTTCTGACCCCGTTCTTGATCCAATGTGGAGACAGGGTATGTTCGTTATACCCTTCATGACTCGTTTAGGAATAAACAATTCATGGGGCGGTTGGAGTATTACAGGAGGAACTATAACGAATCCGGGTATTTGGAGTTACGAAGGTGTGGCCGGGGCACATATTGTGTTTTCTGGCTTGTGCTTCTTAGCAGCTATCTGGCATTGGGTGTATTGGGACCTAGAAATATTCTGTGATGAACGTACGGGAAAACCCTCTTTGGATTTGCCCAAGATTTTTGGAATTCATTTATTTCTCTCAGGGGTGGCTTGCTTTGGGTTTGGCGCATTTCATGTAACAGGCTTGTATGGTCCTGGAATATGGGTATCCGATCCTTATGGCCTAACCGGAAAAGTACAATCTGTAAATCCAGCGTGGGGTGCGGAAGGTTTTGATCCCTTTGTTCCGGGAGGAATAGCCTCTCATCATATTGCAGCAGGTACATTGGGTATATTAGCAGGTCTATTCCATCTTAGTGTCCGCCCACCCCAACGTCTATACAAAGGATTACGTATGGGCAATATTGAAACTGTCCTTTCCAGTAGTATCGCTGCTGTCTTTTTTGCAGCTTTCGTTGTTGCTGGAACTATGTGGTATGGTTCAGCAACTACCCCGATCGAATTATTTGGTCCCACTCGTTATCAGTGGGATCAGGGATACTTCCAGCAAGAAATATATCGAAGAGTTGGCGCCAGTCTAGCCGAAAATCTGAGTTTATCGGAAGCTTGGTCTAAAATTCCCGAAAAATTAGCTTTTTATGATTACATCGGTAATAATCCGGCGAAAGGTGGATTATTCCGGGCAGGCTCAATGGACAACGGGGATGGGATAGCTGTTGGATGGTTAGGACACCCTATCTTTAGAGATAAAGAAGGGCATGAACTTTTTGTACGCCGTATGCCTACTTTTTTTGAAACATTTCCAGTAGTTTTGGTGGACGGAGACGGAATTGTGAGAGCCGATGTTCCTTTTAGAAGGGCAGAATCGAAGTATAGTGTCGAACAAGTGGGTGTAACTGTTGAGTTCTATGGTGGCGAACTCAATGGAGTCAGCTATAGCGATCCTGCTACTGTGAAAAAATATGCTAGACGTGCCCAATTGGGTGAAATTTTTGAATTAGATCGTGCTACTTTGAAATCCGATGGTGTTTTTCGGAGCAGTCCAAGGGGTTGGTTCACTTTTGGACATGCTACGTTTGCTTTGCTCTTCTTTTTCGGACACATTTGGCATGGCGCTCGAACCTTGTTCAGAGATGTTTTTGCTGGGATTGACCCAGATTTGGATGCTCAAGTGGAATTTGGAGCATTCCAAAAACTTGGAGATCCAACTACAAGGAGACAGGTAGTCTGATACAACATTGCTCCGGTATCTTTCGCCTCTATATTTGATTTTTTTGATTTGACATAAGGTACCGTAGAAATATTGATTTGAATCATCGCCTTTCTTTGCTCTTGTCCTTTCTTTATCTGGGAAATAATCCTAAATGAACAGGTGTGGAAGCTATAATTGTAAACAACGATCGAATCTATGGAAGCATTGGTTTATACATTCCTCTTAGTCTCGACTTTAGGGATAATCTTTTTCGCTATATTTTTTCGAGAACCGCCTAAGGTCCCGACTAAAAAGATGAAATGATTTTTCATTATCTTAATTGAAGTAATGAGTCCCCCATATGGGGGACTCATTACTTCAATTAGTCTCCGTGTTCCTCGAATGGATCTCTTAGTTGTTGAGAGGGTTGCCCAAAAGCGGTATATAAGGCGTACCCTGTAAAGCTTACAAGTGAACCAGATATGGAGATGGCGACTAAGGTTGCTGTTTCCATTATTAGAGAATTTCAAGACCACGATGGATCTATGCTACGATAAAATCGTTTATTTACAACGGAATAGTATACAAAGTCAACAGATCTCAACCAATGCAATAGTATTTATGGCTACACAAACCGTTGAGGGTAGTGCTAGATCTGGGCCAAGACGAACTATTACAGGGGATTTATTGAAACCATTGAATTCAGAATATGGTAAAGTGGCTCCTGGGTGGGGAACCACCCCATTTATGGGTGTCGCAATGGCTCTATTTGCGATATTCCTATCTATTATTTTAGAGATTTATAATTCTTCCGTTTTACTGGATGGAATTTCAATGAATTAGGCTCATAAGAACCAGAAGCCCTAGCTTTTCAATCAAAAATGAATCACTTAGGACTCAGATTTATAGTCCATTCTGGTAGTTTGACCGTGGAATTCCGTTGTTTCGGTATTTCCGGAATATGAGTGTGCGACTTGTTATAATTGATCCTATTGATAGTACAGAGAATGGGTCTGTCATCTCGACAGAGATGGTTCTGCCTCGTCGGATATTCATCCTAGTATCTGGAGCACGGAATATATGGAATAGATCAAGAAATATTTGAACTATGATTCATACCTACTATTCAGACCTCGTGACTGGACTTCAAAAAATTTTCAAACAAAGAGGTATTTGATAAATTGAACGATTTTTCTTCCTTTAGAATCATGCTTATTTTGACCGAAGGACAAATCTTTCTCTGGATTTTTAGTCATTACATCTATGAATAAGTGATGATCAAATAGTTCTTACTCATAGAACCCTTGGTCTTAGTTTTTGGGTTTTATTGAATCATCGTGGTTCTAGTATGAATCTGAGGTTTCAATCGATTCATAGGGTCTCAACAAGAGAATTCCTATCAAAAAAAAATATAGTAAACAATAGTCAATCTGCATTACGCACAAACAAAAACAACAAATCAAATAACAAATAAATAGGGGAATAGAAGATTCAAGAGGCCTGTAACGATCAACATAAAGACAGATGAGCTAACTTGATATTTTGGCAGTCTCATCACAACAAAGAAGAGAGTTCGGATTTTGGTTCCTTCGTATCTTCAGAGACGATTGAATCAAGTGGATAAATAAGAAATTTCAAATTTTCTATTACATATCCATTGTAATCAGTATTTGGGTGTTTCTGCTTGAGCCGTACGAGATGAAATTCTCATATACGGTTCTCAGAGGGGGAGTCCCCTTGGTTTACCTATCTCAATAAAGTATATGATTGGTTCGAGGAGCGTCTCGAGATTCAGGCGATTGCAGATGATATAACTAGTAAATATGTTCCTCCTCATGTCAATATATTTTATTGTCTAGGAGGGATCACACTTACTTGTTTTTTAGTACAAGTAGCTACGGGTTTTGCTATGACTTTTTACTATCGTCCGACCGTTACGGAGGCTTTTGCCTCTGTTCAATACATAATGACTGAAGTCAACTTTGGTTGGTTAATCCGATCAGTTCATCGATGGTCAGCAAGTATGATGGTCCTAATGATGATCCTACACGTATTTCGTGTGTATCTCACGGGCGGATTTAAAAAACCTCGCGAATTGACTTGGGTTACGGGTGTGGTTCTGGCTGTATTGACTGCATCGTTTGGTGTAACTGGTTATTCCTTACCCCGGGACCAAATCGGTTATTGGGCAGTAAAAATCGTGACAGGCGTACCTGAAGCTATTCCCGTAATAGGATCACCTTTAGTAGAGTTATTGCGTGGAAGTGCTAGTGTGGGTCAATCTACTTTGACCCGTTTTTATAGTTTACACACTTTTGTATTACCTCTTCTTACTGCCGTATTTATGTTAATGCATTTTCCAATGATACGTAAGCAAGGTATTTCAGGTCCTTTATAGAGAAGACAGATCATAGATATTTGTAATCGATCATATATAATTTCGGGGAGGAACAATAGTGTTTTATTGCTACAAATATGGATTATTGAAAAGAATAAGACATCTTTTTGGATATTTCTCTTCAACTAACTACGAAGT